TAATTTGTGTTTGAAATTTTAGTATTGAAATTGTTTGTGAAATTTTTCTACTAGATTTTGGGCTTTTTATGGCGAAATAAATGTGAAGTTAAATGTGTATGTTATATATATAATGTGGTGACATAAGTTAACTTTATCAAAACTTGTTGACTTTGATGCGCTTAGTCGAGCCTTCCTTGGTTTAGGGGTTTGACAAGGAGAACAGGATTTACTGAGCGTAGGGGGTAGGGGGGTTTGTCGCGCAGAAACCAAAAGGGGGCATATAGTATAAGGCTGTGTTGAATGAGGATATATTATGCACTTGAGATAAATTAATGTAATTCTTATGTTATGTCTTTGAATCACTAACCTACATCATTATCAACAAGGAAATGTTCTACCCTAACTTAATGCTTGCGCTTGCGCTCTGAAATGCGGATGAAAAGCAGAAAAAAGAGGAACCCCTATGCATATAAAAGAACGCTCGGCTTGGTGGGTAACGAGACATATGTACCACACCATGAATCAGATGCCAGTATAGATTTGAATATGGGGAGTTCACATTCCCATGCCCGTGAAACGAGAATCAGATGCCAGTAATAGTTCACTCTTTACCACCCTCCACTTTTGTCCCTGATTCTATCATGGACGTTATGCAATTATATAAACTGGTTGGTGGTTTCTTACTACATTAATATTTCCTAAATAGATGTTTATTGGGTAATGCAAGGAAAAATTTGAGAACGACTTTTAATGGAATTAAGGACTTACCCGTCTTATAATAATATAATTCTGAGTGTCAAGATTATGCTTTATGTATATCCTAGAATTTAGTACTTGCTTTATGGTCTAAATATTTAGTTGGTGATTATACATGAATGTACTAATACATTAATGTAATATCATGCATAATATGTACTAGATCATATAGTCAGAAAATAGTTTAATTTAGAACTCTGGCTTTGGGAGCCAGGGGTGAGAGTTAAAATCTCTTTTTTCTGGCACTAGGGAGGGATTTAACCTCCGATCTTCGGATTACAAGACCGATGCTTTAAACTAAGCTACTAGGGCAAGCTCATTCTAGTGCCTTATTTTCTAATCATCCTGCTAGTGGTATTAGGATTAGGAATAGTGCGAAGTATAAGATGGATGCGATTTGCCCAATAATAATGAACGGGTGTTCGACTGGTATTCCTCCGATTCATGTTAGGATAATTATATCTGCGACTAGGGCTCAAAAGAGAAACTGAGTAATTGGTCGGAATGTTAATCCTCGTTGTTTTGATGTATGGAGGATTGGTACGACTATTAGTACGAGAATAGAGAATAAGAGTGCTAGAACCCCTCCGAGTTTATTGGGGATTGATCGTAGAATAGCATAAGCAAATAGGAAGTATCACTCAGGCTTGATATGTGGAGGGGTGACCAGTGGGTTTGCGGGGGTAAAGTTTTCTGGGTCTCCTAGGAGGTTGGGTGAAAATAATGCTAGGGATGTCAGTGCTAGTAGTATGACTACAAATCCAAATAGGTCTTTGTAGGAGAAATAGGGGTGGAATGAGATTTTGTCTGCGTCTGAGTTTAGGCCTGCTGGGTTGTTTGATCCTGTTTCATGGAGAAATAGTAGGTGGATGATGGTGGCTGCGGCAACAACGAATGGTAGTAGGAAGTGGAAGGCGAAGAATCGTGTCAATGTTGCGTTATCTACAGAGAATCCTCCTCAGATTCATTGGACTAGGGCATCTCCTATGTAGGGGACTGCGGATAGGAGGTTAGTAATTACTGTTGCGCCTCAAAACGATATTTGTCCTCATGGTAGGACGTAGCCTACGAAGGCTGTTATTATTACCAACAGCAGTAGGACAACTCCAATGTTTCAGGTTTCTTTGTATAGGTAAGATCCGTAGTATAGTCCTCGGGCGATGTGTATGTAGATACAGATAAAAAAGAATGATGCTCCGTTGGCATGAATATTTCGGATTAGTCACCCGTAATTCACGTCTCGGCAAATGTGGGCTACTGAGGAGAAGGCGGTGGAGATGTCAGATGTGTAGTGTATAGCTAGAAATAATCCGGTGAGGATTTGGGTAATTAGGCATAGTCCTAGCAGGGACCCAAAGTTTCATCATACTGAGATGTTAGAGGGGGCTGGTAGGTCAACTAGCGCGTCGTTAGCGATTTTAATTAGGGGATGTGTTTTTCGTAGGCTTGCCATTAAGGGTTCTTATAGTTGAATAACAACGGTGGTTCTTCAAGTCACTGGTCTCGGTTAAAATCCGAGTAGGAATTATGACTTATCTTGTATCATTACTGTTGATGGCTTTAATTGTTGGTTTGGTTGCTGTGGCTTCTAATCCTGCGCCTTACTTTGCTGCTTTTGGTTTGGTGGTGGCGGCGGGGGTTGGGTGTGGGGTACTCATTGGCCATGGGGGGTCTTTTCTATCTTTAGTTCTTTTTTTAATTTATTTGGGTGGGATACTTGTTGTGTTTGCCTATTCAGCGGCTTTAGCTGCTGAACCTTTTCCGGAGGCGTGAGGGGACCGTTCTGTGGTTGGGTATGTTATGATTTATTTACTTGGTGTGGGTTTAATGGTTGGCCTGTTTTGGGAGGATTGGTATGAGGGGTCTTGGGTTGTTGTTGATGGTTTAAAGGAGTTTTCTATATTGCGGGGAGATACTAGTGGTGTGGCGATGATGTATTCGTCTGGTGGGGGCATGTTAATTATTTGTGCGTGGGTGTTGTTATTAACTTTGTTTGTTGTTCTAGAGCTGACTCGTGGATTGGGTCGTGGGACGCTTCGTGCAGTTTAAAGGGTTGTTAACAGGATGGCGAGAGCTGTAGTAAATAGGAAGATTGTTAGATATGTTTTAATTATTCCTCGTTGGGTATCACTAATGGTTTTGGCCATTTTGATTTGTGTGAAGGATGTTCCTTTAGGTCCAACGGCTTCAAATCAGGTTTGGTCTACTAGTTGTGTGGCAATTGATTGTCCTATAGTTAAGTTTAGCTTTGGGATAAGTCGGTGAATAATTGCGGGGAAGTAGCCTAGTATATTTGAGAAATGGTGTGGAGGGGTTGTTGGGTTAGTTTTGAATTGTTTGCTGGTTAGTGTTGTTAGTTCTATAGCCACTAGTAGACCAATAATTGTTACTGCAAGGGCGGCTATCTTGAGGATTATGGGCATGGTTATGATGGGTGTTTTGGAGGGTAAAAAGTTTGATGTAATGATAAGTCCTGCAATAATACTTCCTCAGGCAAGTCGTTTAATGGGATTAATTACTGACGGGTTGTTTTCGTTAATTGGGGAAAGAGGTGTAAATCGTGGAGTACCCATGGTAACGAAGAAAATTACTCGGAAGCTGTATACAGCAGTGAAGGATGTGGCGATGAGTGTTAGGGTTAGGGCTCAGGCGTTTAGGTAAGAGGTATTTAGGGCTTCAATGATTGCGTCTTTTGAGAAGAAGCCGGCTAGAAATGGTGTTCCTGTTAGGGCTAGGCTGCCGATGGTTAGGCAAGTTGAGGTGAGCGGTAAGAGGTTTTGTAGGCCTCCCATTTTTCGAATGTCTTGTTCGTCATTTAGGCTGTGGATGATGGATCCGGAGCATAAAAATAATATTGCTTTAAAAAAGGCATGGGTGCAGATATGTAGGAACGCTAGTTGGGGTTGGTTGAGGCCAATGGTAACTATTATAAGCCCTAGTTGGCTAGATGTTGAGAATGCTACGATTTTTTTGATGTCATTTTGTGTTAGGGCACAGGCGGCTGTAAATAGGGTGGTTAGGGCTCCTAGGCATAGACAGATTGTTAATGCCAGGTTATTGTTTTCTATGATTGGGTGCAGTCGAATGAGTAGGAAGATGCCTGCGACGACTATGGTGCTGGAGTGAAGTAGGGCAGAGACTGGCGTAGGGCCCTCCATGGCGGAGGGTAGTCATGGATGAAGGCCAAATTGGGCTGATTTGCCAGTTGCTGCTAAAATTAAACCGATTAGGGGGAGTGTCATGTCAGAGGTTTTTGATAAATAGAAAATTTGTTGAATTTCTCATGAGTTTAGGTTTATAGCAATTCAGGCTATGCTTATGATTAATCCGATATCTCCTACTCGGTTATATAAAACGGCTTGGAGGGCTGCTGTGTTAGCATCTGCTCGTCCGTATCATCAGCCGATTAGAAGGAATGATATGATCCCTACTCCTTCTCATCCAATAAAGAGTTGAAATATATTGTTGGCGGTTACGAGAATGATTATGGCTACTAGGAATAGAAGTAGGTATTTGAAAAATTGGTTTATATTTGGGTCAGAGTGTATGTATCAGGATGCGAATTCAAGGATAGATCAAGTTACGTAGAGGGCAATAGGTGTGAAAATGAGGGAGTAGTGGTCAAACTTAAAGCTGATATTGATGTCAAATAAAGTAGTATTTATTCAGTGTCAGTTGGTGACGATGGTCTCAGCTCCTTGATCTAGAAACATTATAAGTGGTAGGAGGCTGATGAAGAATGCGGTACTTACGGCAGTTTTTACATGTGTTGTTGCTCAGTTGGGGTCTTTAGGGGTTGGATTTAATGTAGTTAGTAAGGGGTAGATAAGGATTGTAATGACTAAAATTAATGAGGATGATAAAATTAGGGTGGTTGGGTGCATAGCTTCCACTTGGATTTGCACCAAGAGTTTTTGGTTCCTAAGACCAATGGATGAGCTGTTATCCTTTAGAAGCGTAAGGAAGCCGCGGAGTTTAACCGCGGATGTAAGTATTAGCAGTGCTTATTGCCCCTAGGCCTTCCTTGGTGAGTAAGGGGATTTTAACCTCTATTTTTAGAATCACAATCTAATGTCTTGAATTAAACTATACTTACTAGTGGCATCAGCCTCATATAAGCTCAGGTTTTGTTACTAGTAAAATAACCGGGAGTATGTGAAGTACTATTAATAAATGTTCTCGGGTGTGAAATGGTGGTAGTCCCGTGATATGGTTTGGTGTGGGGCCTCGTTGGGTCATTAAGAATAAGTATAAGGAATAGCCTGCTGTAATTAGTGTTCCCACCCCTGTGAGCATGATGGTTCATGGGGATCAGTTAAAAAGAGTGGTAATAATTATAAGTTCACCCATGAGATTCGGGAGAGGTGGTAGTGCCAGGTTGGCTAGATTAGCAATAAATCATCAGACGGCTGTTAGGGGAAAAATTATTTGGAGTCCCCGAGCTAGAACTATGGTTCGGCTGTGGGTTCGTTCGTAGGTGGTGTTGGCTAAACAGAATAGTGCGGAGGATACTAGACCGTGGGCGATTATTAGAATAATTGCGCCTGTGAATCCTCATGGGGTTTGAATTAAAATGCCTCCTGCTACCAGGCCTATGTGACTCACGGATGAGTAGGCAATTAGTGATTTTAGGTCTGTTTGGCGAAGGCAGATTGACCCAGTTATGATGATGCCCCATAATGCCAGGATAATGAAGGGGTAGGCTAGTTCTTTTGAGAGTGGGTCTAATATAACTATTATTCGTATTATACCATATCCTCCTAGTTTTAGTAAAACTGCAGCTAGGACCATGGATCCTGCTACTGGGGCTTCAACGTGGGCTTTTGGAAGCCATAGGTGGACTCCGTAAAGCGGTATTTTTACTAAAAATGCAATTAGGCATCCTGCTCATCAGATGTTATGGCCTCATGAGTCAAGTGTTATGGGCTGCGAGTATTGTAGAATTAATATTGAGAGAGTTCCTGTCGTTTGTTGGAGAAGAAGGAGGGCGACTAGAAGTGGTAGTGATCCTGCTAGGGTGTAAAACAGGAAGTAGGTTCCTGCGTTAAGGCGTTCAGTTTGGTTTCCTCATCGGGTAATAATAATCAATGTAGGGATTAGGGTGGCTTCAAATATAATATAAAATATAATAATTTCTGTGGCCCCGAATGCTATAATTAGGAAGGTCTGTAGGGAGGCCAGGAGGGTAATGTATAGGCGTTGGCGGTTGATTGGTTCGGGGTAAATATGGTTTTGGCTGGCCAAAATTATTAATGGAAGAAGTCAGCAAGTGAGTACCAGGAGGGGGGTTGACAAGGGGTCTGTGGCCAGGTAGGTGTTTGAGGTTGATCATCCGGTTTCGGATGTTCATTTTAATCAGGAAAGGCTGGTGAGGGCAATTAGTAGGCTTTGTGTGGTTGTTGTTGTTCATAGTCACTTAGGAGATGACAACCAGATTGTGGGGAATAGCATGACTGTGGGGATTAATACTTTTAGCATTGTAATAGGTTGAGGTTTTGTAGACGGTCCGTTCCGTGGGTTCGGGCTGTGGCGACCAGAAGGGCCAGGCCTGCACTGGCCTCGCAGGCGGAGAAAGCTAGTAATAGTATAGGTGCTGTAGAAAATACAGTTGATTCAAATTGTATGGCTCAAAGGGCTAGTGCAATAAATAGGGACAATATTATTCCTTCTAGACAGAGTAGCGCAGAGAGTAAGTGGGTGCGGTGAAATGCTAGGCCCATTAGTCCTAATGTGAAGGCTGAGCTAAAGCTGAAGTGTACGGGTGTCATAAGGGGGCCATGGAGTTAAACCACGATCTTCTGAGCCGAAATCAGAGGTCTTTTATTGGACTAACCCCCTATTCTGCCCACTCTAGGCCTCCTTGGACTCATTCATAGACTAATCCTAATGTAAGTAAAATCAGGACTGCTGTGGCTCAGAAGAAGGTTCCGGCAGGGTTGTGGAGTTGATCTCCTCATGGTAGTGGGAGGAGTAAGGCAATTTCTAGGTCAAATAATAAGAATAAGATTGCTACTAAGAAGAATCGAAGTGAAAATGGGAGTCGAGCAGATCCTAATGGATCAAAGCCACATTCATATGGTGAAAGTTTTTCTGCATCTGGGTTTATTTGTGGCAGTCAGAAAGATACAATTGCTAATACCAGGGAGAGGGTGATTGTAATGGTTAAAATTGTGATAACTAAGTTCATTATCTTTCCCTGGGGTTAACCAAGACTGAGTGATTGGAAGTCACCCGTACTATTTAAATACTAGAAAGATATGAGCCTCATCAGTAAATGGATACGTAGAGGAATAGTCATACTACGTCTACAAAGTGTCAGTATCATGCGGCGGCTTCAAAGCCGAAGTGGTGTCCAGATGTAAAGTGATATTGGATTTGGCGAAGTAGACAGACGGCTAAGAATGAGGATCCAATAATAACATGGAGTCCATGGAATCCTGTGGCCACAAAGAATGTTGAGCCGTAAACTCCGTCTGCAATTGTGAATGGTGCTTCGTAGTATTCTATAGCTTGTAAGGCAGTGAAATATAGCCCTAGTAAGATGGTCAGTGCGAGGGATTGAATGGCTTGTTTGCGTTCACCTTCTATTAGGCTGTGGTGAGCTCATGTTACTGTAACTCCTGACGCTAGGAGAACGGCTGTATTAAGTAGTGGGACTTCAAACGGGTCTAGTGTAACAATTCCTGTTGGGGGTCAGCATCCTCCTAGTTCTGGCGTGGGTGCTAGGCTTGAGTGGTAGAAAGCTCAGAAAAATCCGAGGAAAAAGAATACTTCAGATGTGATGAATAAAATTATTCCGTAGCGCAAGCCTTTTTGTACTGGGGGTGTATGGTGGCCTTGGAAGGTTCCCTCTCGGATAATGTCTCGTCATCATTGGTACATGGTAAGGAGTAAAAGAACTATTCCAAGGGTTATAAGTGTAGTTGAGTGGAAATGGAACCAGATTGCTAGGCCGGATGTCATTAGAAGAGCTCCGACTGCGCCGGTTAGTGGTCATGGGCTTGGATCAACCATATGATATGCATGTGCTTGGTGGGCCATTAGACGTTCTCTTGTAGGTATAGGCTTAGGAGAAGGACGAATACATAAGCTTGAATTATAGCTACTGCAACTTCTAGTAGTGTAAGTAGGAAGAGGACGGCGGCAGTTAGGATTGCTACTGTTGGCATTATTGGGAGTAGGACAAATACGGCAGTGGCGATTAGTTGGATTAGCAGGTGTCCGGCAGTTAGGTTTGCTGTTAGTCGGACGCCCAGGGCCAAAGGTCGAATAAATAGGCTAATTGTTTCGATGATAATAAGGACAGGGATTAAAGGAATTGGAGTGCCTTCTGGTAATAAATGTCCTAGGGCGACTGTTGGTTGATTCCGCATTCCGATAATAACTGTGGCAAGTCATAGTGGGACGGCAAATCCCATATTTAATGATAGTTGTGTTGTCGGGGTAAAAGTGTATGGTAGTAGTCCAAGCATGTTAATGGTAATTAAAAATACTATTAATGAGGCTAATAATAATGCTCATTTGTGGCCCCCAATATTTAATGGTAGTATAAGTTGATTGGTGAATCGGTTAATAAATCATCCTTGGACTGTGATTAGACGATTGTTAATTCATCGTGATGAGGGGGTGGGGAATAGAACTCATGGTAGGGCGATTGCGATTGCAATTAGGGGAATACCAAGGTAGGATGGGCTTGCAAATTGGTCGAAGAAGCTTATTGCCATGGTCAGTCTCAGGGTTCAGTTTTGTGTTTTTCGGAGTCCAGAAGGGCTGGCTCATTAGGGGAGGTGTGGTTTATTACTTTGGTGGGGATAATAGTGAGAAATGCTAGTCATGAAAATACTAAAATTGCGAGTCAAGGAGCGGGGTTTAATTGAGGCATTTCACTGGGGGTGGTTGGGAAGCACCATTCTTTGGCTTAAAAGGCCAACGCTGAAGCCCGGATTTAGCTTCCTAGTGAGGCGTCTTCTAGTATAAGTGATGATCAGTTTTCGAAGTGTTCAAGAGGGACTGCTTCTACTACGATGGGTATAAAGCTGTGGTTTGCTCCGCAAATTTCAGAACATTGCCCATAAAACACTCCTGGGCGGGAAGCAATAAAGGCTGTTTGGTTAAGACGTCCTGGGACGGCGTCTATTTTTACCCCAAGGGATGGGACGGCTCAGGAATGCAGTACGTCTTCGGCTGATACAAGTACTCGGATTGGAGATTCCATAGGGACAACCATTCGGTGATCTGTTTCAAGTAGTCGAAATTGTCCCGGATTGAGGTCTTGGGTTGGGATTATATATGAGTCAAAGCCTAGATTTTCGTAGTCGGTATACTCGTAGCTTCAGTACCATTGGTGGCCTATGGCTTTAATTGTTAGGTGTGGGTCATTAATCTCATCTATAAGATAAAGAATTCGTAAGGAGGGAAGGGCAATTATAACAAGAATTACAGCTGGTAGGACGGTTCATACAATTTCAATTTCTTGAGAGTCTAAAATGTACTTGTTTGTAAGTTTTGTTGATACTATTGCGACAATAATGTAAAGCACCAGGGTGCTAATTAAGAATACGATTATTAAAGCGTGGTCATGAAAGTGGAGAAGTTCTTCTATAACGGGTGATGCCGCGTCTTGGAATCCTAATTGAGTGGGATGTGCCATTAAGCCTAGGGCTTAAGACATGCAGGGGTTTAACCTACTATTTCACCTTGACAAAGTGATGTAATTTACGGGTTTACTAATGTCTTAGAAGGAAGTGACAGAGTGGTTATGTGACTGGCTTGAAACCAGTAGATGGGGGTTCAATTCCTCCCTTTCTCATTAATTTGATTGAACTTGAACAAATGCGGGCTCTTCGAATGTGTGATATGGAGGGGGGCATCCATGTAGTCATTCGACATTTGTTGCGGTTAATTCTACAGATGAAACTTCTCGTTTTGCGGCAAAGGCTTCTCATAAAATGAATAAGAACATAATTACTGCTACTAGCGAAATTAATGACCCGATAGAGGACACTGTGTTTCACAGGGTATAGGCGTCTGGGTAGTCTGAATATCGGCGTGGTATTCCTGCTAGGCCGAGGAAGTGTTGGGGAAAGAAGGTGAGGTTTACGCCTACAAATATTACCCCAAAGTGGATTTTGGTTCAAGTGCTGTGGAGGGTATATCCTGTGAACAAGGGGAATCAGTGTACGAAGGCCGCCATGATGGCAAATACGGCTCCTATTGACAGTACGTAGTGGAAGTGTGCGACGACGTAATATGTATCATGTAGGACAATGTCTAGTGATGAGTTGGCTAGCACGATTCCTGTTAGCCCTCCCACTGTAAAAAGGAAAATGAAGCCTAGGGCTCAAAGTATTGGTGTCTCTCATTTAATTGATCCTCCGTGGAGTGTGGCGAGTCAGCTAAATACTTTTACGCCTGTTGGGATGGCAATAATTATGGTTGCGGATGTAAAGTATGCACGAGTATCTACGTCTATACCAACTGTAAATATGTGATGGGCTCAGACGATAAAACCCAGTAGGCCGATGGCCATTATTGCTCAGACCATTCCTATGTATCCAAATGGTTCTTTTTTGCCTGCATAATAGGCTACGACATGGGAGATGATACCAAATCCGGGTAAAATTAAAATGTAAACCTCTGGGTGGCCAAAGAATCAAAATAGGTGTTGATAAAGAATGGGGTCTCCTCCCCCCGCAGGGTCAAAGAATGTAGTGTTTAGGTTTCGATCTGTTAGAAGTATTGTAATCCCAGCAGCTAGGACTGGGAGAGATAGTAGGAGTAGCACAGCAGTTACAAGAACAGCCCATACAAATAGTGGGGTTTGATATTGTGAGATGGCTGGGGGTTTTATATTAATTGTTGTTGTGATGAAGTTGATTGCTCCAAGGATGGATGATACACCTGCTAAGTGGAGGGAGAAAATAGTTAGGTCTACGGATGCGCCTGCGTGGGCTAAATTGCCGGCTAAAGGTGGATAGACTGTTCACCCTGTACCGGCCCCGGCTTCAACACCAGATGAGGCCAATAGTAAAAGAAATGATGGGGGCAGAAGTCAAAAGCTTATATTATTTATTCGAGGGAATGCCATGTCGGGAGCTCCGATTATCAGTGGAACAAGTCAGTTGCCAAATCCGCCAATAAGAATAGGCATTACTATAAAGAAAATTATAACAAAGGCATGTGCGGTAACAATAACATTGTAAATCTGGTCGTCGCCGAGGAGGGATCCTGGCTGGTTTAGTTCAGCTCGAATTAGTAAGCTGAGAGCGGTACCGACTATTCCGGCTCAGGCACCAAATACTAAATAAAGGGTGCCAATGTCTTTGTGGTTGGTAGAGAAGAATCAGCGTGTGATTGCCACAGGTAGGATGGCCGAAATTAGGCGGCGGGTTGTAGCCCCGAAGATAGAGGTTTAAGTCCTCTTCCTATCAAGCCCCGTGGTGGAGTACACATTAGATTGCAAATCTCAAGACGCAGATTAACGTCTGCCGGGGCTTTCCCGCCTTACTCGGTTAATGGCGGGAAGGTAGATGAATGCTCGCTGGTTTGGGCGCTTAGCTGTTAACTAAGAGTTTGTAGGATCGAGGCCTTCTCATCTAGTAAGGCCTTAGCTTAATTAAAGTGTCTGAGTTGCATTCAGAAGATGTGGGATAAAGTCCCGCAGGTCTTATCAGGGACTAGGAGATTTTAACTCCTGCTTAGAGCTTTGAAGGCTCTTGGTCTGATTTATCCTAAGTTCCTAGGTGGTTAGCATTAGGACGGCTGGGGTGATGGGTAGTAGTCCTAGGGCGATTGTTGTTGACAGGGCTAAGGTGAGCGTTGATTGGGTTGTTTGGGTTCGTCATGGGGTTGTGGCGTTTGTTGTGTTGGGGGAAATAGTGAGGGTTATGGCGTAGCATAATCGTAAGTAAAAGTATAGGCTTAGTAGGGCGGCTAAGGCTATGATTGTTGCTGTAAGTGGGAGTTCTTGTTTTGTTATTTCTTGCAAAATTAGTCATTTTGGTATAAATCCTGTTAGTGGTGGAAGACCTCCTAGGGAGAGTAAAGCTAGGGCGGTTGTTGATGCTAGGATTGGGGTTTTTGATCATATTGTTGTTAGAGTGCTAATTTTTGTGGTTGATGCTATTTTTAGTGAGAGGAATGCTGTGGAGGTTATAAAAATGTATGTGCCTAGTGCGAGTAGGGTCAGGTGGGGGGCATATTGTAAAATAATTATTATTCAGCCTATGTGTGCGATTGAAGAGTAGGCTAAGATTTTTCGGATTTGGGTTTGGTTAAGTCCTCCTCAGCCTCCAATTAGTGTGGATAGGAGTCCTAAGGATGTGAGAACAAGGGGGTCAGTGGTTGGTGCTACTTGAATAATTAGTGCGAATGGGGCTAGTTTTTGTCAGGTTGATAGAATTAGTCCTGTAAGCAGGTCAAGTCCTTGTAGTACCTCTGGCAGTCAGAAGTGTATTGGTGCTAAGCCAATTTTTAGTGCTAGGGCGGTGATTGTTATTGCTGAGGCAAGGGGGTGAGATAGGTTGTTAATGTCTCATTCACCTGTTATTCATGCATTTGTTGTTGCGGCGAATAGGATTATTGCTGCGGCGGTTGCTTGAGTTAGGAAGTATTTTGTGGTTGCTTCAACTGCTCGTGGGTGATGTTGTTGGGCTATTAAGGGGGTAATTGCTAGGGTGTTAATTTCCAACCCCATTCAGGCGAGTAGCCAGTGGGAGCTGGCAAAGGTTAGGGTGGTTCCTAGTCCTAGGCTGGATAGGAGGATGGCGAGTACGTAGGGGTTCATTGATAGGGGAGGGATTTTAACCGTCATGTTCGGGGTATGGGCCCGAAAGCTTAGTTAGCTGACCTTATCATAGAAAGTGGTGTAGAGGAAGCACCAGGAGTTTTGATCTCCTGAGTATGGGTTCAATTCCCTTCTTTCTAGGAACTGGGGGGACTTTAACCCCCATAAGCCACTCTATCAAAGTGGTCCTTAGGAATTCGGGCACGGTTCCTTGGTTATAGTTGGGGAGGAAGTCCTGCTAGTGCGATTGGAAGGGCGGCGTGTCATAAGACCAGGGCCAGGGTTAGTGGGAGGAAGTTTTTTCAGACTAGATGCATGAGTTGGTCGTATCGGAACCGTGGGTATGAGGCTCGGACTCATAGGAATATTACTGAGAGGAGTGCGGCTTTAGTTATTAGATTAATCGTCGTTAGTTCTGGGATGTAGGGTGTGTGTGATGCGCCGAGGAAAAGAATAGCTGATAGGGTATTTATTAATAGGATGTTGGCATATTCGGCTAGAAAGAATAGGGCGAATGGTCCACCGGCATATTCTACGTTAAAGCCGGATACTAGTTCGGATTCGCCTTCGGTCAGGTCAAACGGTGCACGGTTTGTTTCGGCTAGTGTGGAAATATATCATATTGCAGCTAGTGGTCAGGCGGGGATTAGTAGTCAGATGCTTTCTTGCGTGACATTAAATATTTGTAGTGTGTAACCTCCGGAGAAGATGATAATGGAAAGTAGAATTAATCCTAGGCTGACTTCATAGGAAATTGTTTGGGCTACAGCCCGTAGGGCACCAATTAGTGCATATTTTGAGTTTGATGCTCATCCTGATCCTAAAATGGAGTATACTGCCAGACTTGATAAGGCTAAAATAAATAGAATGCCCAGGTTTAGGTCTGTGACTGGGTGTGGTATGGGTATTGGTGCTCATAGGGTTATGGCTAGGGTCAATGCAAGTATTGGGGTTGCTAAAAATAGAAATGGGGATGATGTAGATGGGCGGATAGGTTCTTTAATAAATAGTTTAACTCCGTCGGCGATTGGTTGAAGTAGGCCGTAAGGACCTACAATATTTGGGCCTTTTCGTAGTTGTATGTATCCTAAAACTTTTCGTTCAAGGAGTGTAAGAAAGGCTACGGCTAGTAGGACGGGAACAATATATGCTAGTGGGTTAATTAGATGGGTTAGTAGAGTGTTTAGCATAAACTAAGAAGAGGATTTGAACCTCTGGCTGAAAGGGCTTAGGCCTTTTGCAATTACCATGCTCTGCCATCTTAGTGTGGCCTTATTTTGGCAAGTATTTGGGTCCCCCCTTACTTAATTTAGTTGTCTTCATTAATTGGGGGCAAGGCGTGCTTTTAGCATGGGCCTTTTTTTTCCGGTCCTTTCGTACTAGGAAAAATGACTTTACAGATAGAAACTGACCTGGATTGCTCCGGTCTGAACTCAGATCACGTAGGACTTTAATCGTTGAACAAACGAACCCTTAATAGCGGCTGCACCATTAGGATGTCCTGATCCAACATCGAGGTCGTAAACCCTCTCGTCGATATGGACTCTTGGAGAGGATTGCGCTGTTATCCCTAGGGTAACTTGGTTCGTTGATCGGCCTGGGGGGCCGGATCATAATTGGTCAGAATTTCTGTGACTTGGAAGTGTCTTTCTTAGTTTTAGGGTTTAGTCCCAATCCACTTGGAGGATTTTTTGTTCTCCATGGTCGCCCCAACCGAAGGTAAAAGTCCATTTTCTACTAGGTTTATACTTTTTTAGTAAGCTGTTTAACGTAGTTGGGTTTGTACCTTAAGCTCCAAAGGGTCTTCTCGTCTTGTATTCATATACCCGCTTCTGCACGGGCAGATCAATTTCACTGACTTGAAAGGGGAGACAGCTAAGCCCTCGTTTGGCCATTCATACAGGTCTTCATTTAAAAGACAAGTGATTGCGCTACCTTTGCACGGTCAAAATACCGCGGCCGTTAAACTTGTAGTCACTGGGCAGGCTGGACCTCCTATACATAGGGGTTTGCAGGAGGCGATGTTTTTGGTAAACAGGCGAGGCTTATGTTTGCCGAGTTCCTTCCTTTTCTTTTAGTCTTTCCTTGATGCACTCCAGTGTGGGGTTAACGATTTTGGTGTTGTGGGGTTTTCTTGGTTTTATTTGTGTTAACATTGCCCTCTTTTCTTGGGTTCGTTAATTTCCAGTGGTTAGTCCAATCTGGTTTACACTTGTGCTGGGAGAGGATTATGTCCTCTTGTTACTCATATTAGCATGGTCTCTTCCATGTTGGCATGGAATGGCCTAATATTATTAGGGGAGTGGGGTTGGTTATCAGTATAATAAACTTTGTGTCGCTTGAGCTTTAACGCTTTCTGTTCAGATGGCTGCTTTTAGGCCCACTGAGGCGACTAGTTTTAAAAAATATGACCCTTATCCTCCTGTTTAAGGTTGTGTCCTTGGTTAAAGGGGCTGTACCCCCTTTAACTAACTCTCGTATTTTTCTTTTTGCTTGTTTAGATATTTCTTGGTCGATTAAAGGGGTACGAGGCTGAACTTCTATTCATTTCTTAGGCAACCAGCTATCACCAAGTTCGGTAGGTCTGTCACCTCTACCCGGGGCTCTTCCCACTCTTTTGCCACAGAGACGGGTTGGCCCATTAGGCTGTCCCGGGGTAGCTCACTTGGTTTCGGGGTTTCAAACTAAAGGTCGCTTTGCTTGTGTAGTACTGGCTAAATCATGATGCAAAAGGTACGAGGTTTAGGCTCTGCTTTTTTGTGCTTGTATGGACTGTTTCATTACTCTTTCAGCTTTCCCTTGCGGTACTTTTTCTATTGCTTAGAGTTACCTTTTCCGTCTCCCGTACTAAGGTGGAAAAATGGTTTAGTTTATTAATTTAGGTTTATGCTATATTATTTATGTTGTTAGGTTAATTTGGTGATTAAGCTAGCTGTTTGGCTCAGGGTGATCCAACTTGCATGGATGTCTTCTCGGTGTAAGGGAGATGCTTAACTATCTCAGCCACACCCTGGGTTTGATCCAAGTGCACCTTCCGGTACACTTACCATGTTACGACTTGCCTCCCCTTGTCGGTGCTTTGGTGTTATGAACATTTGTTGCTGTGTGACAGGGGAGAGTGACGGGCGGTGTGTACGCGCCTCAGAGCCGGGTTCAAAAGGACACTCTATTTCCTTTTTACTACTAAATCCTCCTTCGAGTAATTTTTCAGGGTACTGTTCGTTAATATTCTATAATAGAAAATGTAGCCCATTTCTTCCCACTTCGTGCGCTACACCTCGACCTGACGTTTTGGAATGTATTCATTTAGCTTACTGTTAGTCCTTCACAGGGTAAGCTGACGACGGCGGTATATAGGCGGGAATGGCTAGGAGTGGTGAGGTTTAACGGGGGTTATCGGTTCTAGAACAGGCTCCTCTAGGGGGGTCTAAGGCACCGCCAAGTCCTTTGGGTTTTAAGCTAACGCTCGTAGTACCCTGGCGGACGTTTGTTGTGAAATAACGTCTAGGTTTACGGCTAAGCATAGTGGGGTATCTAATCCCAGTTTGTTTCTTAGCTTTCGTGGGGTCAGGTGGGCTATGTTAAAGCTACTTTCGTTTATTGGGCTTCGGACACTCAGGAGCGTATGACGGCCAAGAGGCTCTTTGGCTTTAAATTTCTGCTTTCCTTAACCACCCTTTACGCCGTGTTTATCGACTAGGGCCTCTCGTATAACCGCGGTGGCTGGCACGAGTTTTACCGGCCCTCTTAGCACTAACTAAGTCAAGTTTTCACTCATGGCTTAATGTCTATCACTGCTGAATTCCCTTGGGGGTGTGGCGTGGCAGGGCGTCTTGGGCTAAAAATATTAGTGCCTGATGCCCGCTCCTCGTCCCCGGGTGGGGGATTAAGGGCATCCTCACGGGGCTGCGGATACTTGCATGTGTAAATTGTGCTAAAGCTGATAGTAAAGTCAGGACCAAGCCTTTGTGCATGCGGGGCTTTTTAAGGCCCATCTTAGCATCTTCAGTGCTATGCTTTGTTTTAAGCTACGCTAGC